GAACCTAGATTTCTGATTCGGTTCGCGGAAGAGGGGTAATAGAATGCAGCGGGACTCAGGTAGCGATTGGATCCTACCTACTCCATATTTTAGCTCACCTACTTGTTAGGTAGTTCGTTGGCGTTAGATTGCCGAATCCTCCTCAGATAGCCTCGTCGAAACAAAATAAAGAACGAGAGTGAGACATCAAAACTGTCTCCATTTCAAAATGGATTCCTTATCAAAAAATGATTAATGATGCGGATAAGCTGATACCGACTCGTCAATCTCCTTCATACTCCATCCGCATCATATTACTTGCACGAAAATGGGGAACTCGTTAACAAATCTACCCATCGATTTGAGAGAGTTTTCATCTTTCTACCTGCATTGTTTATGAAAAATAATGGGATCCGGAAAATTAGTGGGGTGCAAATCCGAAGCCTCAAAAAGAAATTGGAAGGGATTTCATTTTTTCTATTTATTTCGTATTTTCTTTATTTTGTATTTCTAGTTGAAAACAATTGGGAGGAATTTTGGACTCCTCTTTTCATCTCGGGGGTAATTGAATGACGAGGAGCCGTATGAGGTGGGAATCTCACGTACGGTTCCGTATAGTGACATTGAAGCTGTCGACTATTTCACAACTACGCCAAAAAAACCCAACTCTGCCCTACGTAAAGTCGCGAGAGTTCGATTAACCTCCAAGTTTGAGGTAACGGCTTACATACCAGGTATTGGCCATAATTTGCAGGAACATTCGGTGGTCCCCGTGAGAGGCGGAAGGGTCAAAGACCTACCTGGTGTTAGGTATCACATTGTTAGAGGAACCTTAGATGCTGTAGGGGTGAAGGATCGTAAAAAAGGGCGTTCTAGTGCGTTGCAGAACATTGTCACAACTTGTATCACTGCGATGATTCCGTATCAGTTGTTCTGATATGTTAAATGTGTAGCTGACCCAGCATTGCAAGGGGACTGAAGCCTGCTACTACAGAGATTGATAGAAATTGATAACTACCTATCTATTTGTGTGAAACAACTTGGTGTCTAAGGTGTTCTACCCCAGTAAGTTGAGTTTTACCTGGACTCCCACCTGGTAAATCTTGGGACGTCTCTTCCTCCTGGAACAGGTTTAGATTACGACTACGGAGATTTAGTGAAGGCTTTATGCACATCTACTGGTTGGATTGATAAACCTACGGACATTGCTAGTAAGATAACTAAATTGCAAGATTTTCTCCTCTTATACCTACACTTCGACTTCTTCATCCGTGGAGTGGGAGAAAACGGATACCCAATACGCAATGGGTAAATATGATTTGCACCCCAGAGAAGAGATTGTTCAAAATCATTTGAATAGTTTCTATTCAATCATGTGGAAAGCTGTATTCGATCAAAGTCGCATGTGCAGTTTGGAGGGAGATCCCCGACTAACTGGCGGATCCACCCTACAATATGGAGTGAAAAAGCCGAAATAGTAGCCTAAGATACATCGAAATAAAAGAATTGATTGAAATCTGACGTATTTATATTTGTAAACTCGTGTTACATCGGAGCAGTGTAGTGAACAGAAAGAAAAATCTCGAATCAGATCCAATTTATCGTAATCGATTAGTAAATATGCTAGTTGATCGTATCCTAAAAAATGGCAAAAAATCACTAGCTTATCAGATTTTTTATCAGGCTATGAAGCGGATTAGGTAAAAGACAAATAGGAACCCACCGTCTGTTCTGCGACAGGCAGTGCGCGGGGTAACTCCCGACGTAGTGACAGAAACCAAACGTGTAGGTGGATCAACTTATCGAGTTCCCGTTGAAGTAGTACCGGCAGAGGGAAAAGCTTCGGCTATCCGGTGGTCATTAATCGCGTGTCGAAAACGCTCAGGTCGAAGTATGGCTTTAAGATCGAGTGATGAATCGATGGATGCAGCCAGAAATTCTGGTAGTGCCATACGGAAGAGAGAGGAGACTCATAAAGTTGCGGAAGCCAACAAAGCTTTTGCCCATTTCCGTTAGTTTTAGATTCGTTCCAATCCACAATATTTTTGTTGCGGATTGGAACCGGGGCACAAACTATTTGGCAATCAAAAAAGCTGGCAATCAAAAAAGACTACGAAGAAATTGTTGAGTCAGCGGTGAACGGCGAATAGAATAGGGGGTGTCTAAGCCACAAGTGGGGATTGGCAACTACTAACTACTTCTCCTCCCCCTCAGGTTGTTAATTATTAGACTCACTCCTCCTAATAGGATAGCGGAGGGGGGGGGGGGGGCAATGCAGAATTGCGGAGTGCATCGCAGAAAGGCTTGACGTATGACCAGTTTTTCAGAGACTGAATTTGAGTGGGACGCGCATCGCATGGAGTAAAAATTGTTTGAGATATCGATAAGAAGCCCCCATATCCGAGAATTCTGGAGACTCAATGAATTTTGGTTGACACAGGTAGATTTTTGTGATATATTCTATATTAACAAGCTTACTAGCCTGGGGAATCACTAATTATTCCTTGAAAACTAAAAATTACCATGACCGCAACTTTAGAACGACGCGAAAGCGCAAGCCTATGGGGTCGCTTCTGCGACTGGATTACCAGCACCGAAAACCGTCTTTACATCGGATGGTTCGGTGTCTTGATGATTCCCACCTTGCTAACCGCAACCTCTGTATTCATCATTGCTTTTGTCGCAGCTCCTCCTGTAGATATTGATGGTATTCGCGAACCCGTTTCTGGTTCTTTGTTATACGGTAACAACATTATCTCTGGTGCTATCATCCCTACTTCTGCAGCTATTGGGTTACATTTCTACCCAATCTGGGAAGCAGCTTCCGTCGATGAATGGCTTTATAATGGTGGTCCCTACGAACTTATCGTTCTTCACTTCCTACTTGGTGTAGCTTGCTACATGGGTCGCGAATGGGAACTAAGCTTCCGTCTAGGTATGCGTCCTTGGATCGCTGTTGCGTACTCGGCTCCTGTCGCAGCTGCTGCTGCCGTCTTCTTGATCTACCCAATTGGTCAAGGAAGTTTCTCCGACGGTATGCCTCTAGGCATTTCTGGTACTTTCAACTTCATGATCGTCTTCCAGGCTGAGCACAATATCCTTATGCATCCCTTCCACATGTTGGGTGTAGCTGGCGTATTCGGCGGCTCTCTATTCAGTGCTATGCATGGTTCTTTGGTAACTTCTAGTTTGATCAGAGAAACAACTGAGAATGAGTCTGCCAATGCAGGTTACAAGTTCGGCCAAGAAGAAGAAACTTACAACATCGTAGCTGCTCACGGCTATTTCGGTCGTTTGATCTTCCAATATGCTAGCTTCAACAATTCTCGTTCTCTGCACTTCTTTTTAGCTGCTTGGCCCGTAGTAGGTATTTGGTTCACTGCTTTAGGCATTAGCACTATGGCATTTAACTTGAATGGTTTTAACTTCAACCAATCCGTGGTTGACAGCCAAGGTCGTGTTATAAACACCTGGGCTGATATCATAAACCGTGCTAACCTAGGTATGGAAGTCATGCATGAACGTAACGCTCATAACTTCCCCCTAGACTTGGCTTCCGTTGAAGCTCCCTCTATAAACGGATAACATCCGTCTGGTTATGCAGCACAACTGGATATCAAATCTCTCAACCTCAGAGGAGGGGGAGATTTGGTGTCCAATGAGATGGAGGTTCGTGCGGTAGAACGAATGGAAAAAGTGATAACAGCTTGTCACAATTTCGTGATTACCAGTTTCCAACCTTGAATTCTGAAAACTATTTGGAATATCCTTTTGCAATTTAATAGATTACAAAGTTTCCTATTCTGATTTGCGGAATGCTTTTAATCTCTCACCCCCATCTTTTGGATAAAAGGGGGAACGTATCCCCCATTTCAAATATTTTCTATTGTCTCGCTATAGACATACAGCTGATATGTATGTGTATCAACCGAAAGACCTATCTAGCTTGCTTGCCTAACGGATAGATCTCGTTCACGTCCGGGAGGGGAGGACGGAGTCAACTAAATCAACATAGGGGGCGGACGTAGCCAAGTGGATCAAGGCAATGGATTGTGGATCCATCACGCGCGGGTTCAATCCCCGTCGTTCGCCCATCCAATTGGGGGTAATTTGATCCCACCGCTCTGCTTGGAACAGAGAAGAACTTAATAAGGTGGATAGGACATGTGTGGGTCTCCTCAACGGTAATAATTTCTAATTCCCGATCTAATTCCAGTTTTGGATACGACTATTCACAGAAATCACTAGACTCGTTTGAAATATGTATTCCATCTTGAAATTTTCAAGATTTTCGATATAATAAAAGTGGGAAATAGATAGTATCTACCGCATAGAATTCATATGAAAAAAGAGAGTAAGGTAAAAAAGGTGGCAAGAAAAAAAATAGGAAGTCCAAATTTCTCATCTAAAATTTCGGAGTTAATAGAAGTCAGTCCATTGGATCACTTCTTCGAATCATTGAAAAACCAACATCTCAGAGAATTTTTAATTAGTCCACTTTCCAATTATGAACCTTTTATCAGATTATCTGACTTGTGATTTCTAAGTTCATTATTTTTACGCAATCTGCGTGATTCACTAAAAAGAGATAGCGGCGTTACTCTGGAGATGCTGATGTTGCTAACAATACCAATTTCTATGCATTGCTTGAGTGACAAAAGGTCGATCGGAAGAGGTTTTGTGCTAACGGAAGTCACTAATGGGGGTGACGGAGTAAGAAAAAAACAAGCGGAAAACCTTGGTGATTTTTCCCGCGACTGCTTTCTCCGATTCGAACGATCTTTATCTGTTGAAAAGGATGGAAAGAGAGGGATACCTGCTCCCCACTGCTTAGGTTTGAACGGAGATATTTCCGCAGGTTCAACGAAAAAAAAGAAGCAAGTTCGCTATGATGCGGTGATTCCTCTGGTTTCCGGTAGATGGAAGGCATGCGTAGCGAGGGGTTCACTCCTTGGCAGAGATATATCCAAGGATGATCACGAAAGGATTCAAGTATTTTGTAGGGGTAGGCGTTTACAAAATTCAAGTAGGTTTTTCAAATTCTATAACGATCTGGTAGTTTCTAAAAACAACCAAATTGATTTTGATTCGTTATTCTTTTGGGAAAATCGTAACAAGCGAGATCCAGGTCGGTTACAAGCGACACAATTGAGAAACGACTCATTAGGTCCCGTAGTATTAAACTCCTATGACAAGGCATCACTTGAATCCGAAAATTTAGCAGATCAACAGGGGGATGGGTCGGGATTTTACCCCGAGCGAGAAGCCTTTTCCAACTTGTCTTCATTTACGTATTGTGAGAAAACGACGTCGTTTCGTGGCTGTATATCCGGATTAGATTGTGGCAAAAGTGGGGAAGATTTTCCCATTCTACACACTTATTCACAAATGAGAAATGAATTAATAAATCGATTCACCAAATTTATCTCGACAATCGAGAAATCAAATCTGATTTCTATTGGGGCAATAGTTACTGACGTCAGTAATAGCATCAAATCTGGGAAAGGATTTCCATTGAAAATGAAGGGCGACATGCCGCTTACTCAAATATCTGGCAAAAAACTTGGGCTAGCGAGTGGCAGACACCTCAACCTCAATGAGATTCTTCCAAACTATTTTCAAATATCTTTAGGTATACTTAGAAAAATAAGTAATCGAAGTGAAAATATTACTTTTTCAAACTAATTGAAAGAAGATAACATACATTCAATATATTCTTTAATTAGATTGTATGGACGAAGTAGAATCATACCTCTCTACTCAACGTACATATCTCTTTTCTATGACTATTTTTGCGCAGTATCTGGTGAATATTTCCTACAAATCAAATATCGGTTGGATGGCTGGGCGGGGATCGGGGAGTACACCGGTGTAGCAAGAATTGCAACTGAATAAATAGTATTGAAATGGAGAGATAATGTAGGGCGCCTGTTGAACGAATATATTACCTTTCAAATTGATGAGTATAGAAATGTTCAGTCAAATGTGCATAGATGGCTCGATACGACCGAGGAGTTGTCCTCTTTCCCCTCCGGGGAAGTTTTAAAGTATGACTTGGAGGAATCAATTTGCCGTGTATCAATAATAAGAAACGAATTACTAGGTAATATTGGTGTCAATCTCGGTAGTAACAATCAACAGAACAAAAAATATTTTCATCGATTTTTGAATGTTTTATTTATTTATAAAATGATTGTTGCTGAGGTTACTCGCCAGAAAGTTTTGATATATACCATTGATTATTGCATCGAAAAATTGAACGATATAGATCTCGAAAAATTAAACAAGATAGATCTCATGAAGCTTGATTTTTTATCAAGTTTATTCGATGGTTACATTGATGAACAGATACTTTTCATCAAAACAATTCTTGAGAGAAAAAAGAGTTTATTCATTGCATCCAAACTGTTAATGGGTGAAAAATCGGTAGGCTCTTCGACCGAGCTGGAACCTGCAGTGACTCCCACTTCTATTGTGTTGCCCCGCGTCGAATCTATTCGGGCAGGATTTTCAAGCTATGATTTTTCCATTATGGCGAGGCAATTTTGGAATCTGTTTCTGCATGATTTAAACCGTGGGGGAGGTTCAACTAGAGATATTGGTGATAATATCTCGAGATACATCTCCGATCAGGTTAATAAACTAAACCTTCTAGACGGCTTACCTATACGGAACTGTGCCGGAAGCAACTTTATTCCGAAAATCAAAAGGAATTCTTTTATTGGGAGATGCAACGGTAGTTATCCCAACGTCTTAGAAAACTTCTATGTGGGCTCCGAAGATGAAACCATCTCATCTGATATCGTCTCATTTATTTATCCCCAACTGTCGGATTCGTTGTCATCCAATTTATCGAAACAAACAGCGGGGGCGGGGGGGGTTGCTAGTCACGTACCCACACCGATTCAATTGATTTTATCTAATCTGGATGAATCCACAGCATTAGTAACTCATTCAGATGGACTTTCCAATTCTATTTCGGATCTGAAGAGGTTACTGGCGAGTTTGAACTTATCTCCTCGTGAAACGATAGAATCATTTATATACTCGTGCAGTAGCGATGGAGTTTCTTTGGAGAAAACGTCGATAAACTCCGATTCATCGTCGGATCGGCAACCCCAACCTCGTCTCAATAATTTGGTATTGGATCGAGTCTATCAGAAGAATTTGTCTATTAAGTATTTATGGGAACCGGAAGAATTGGAAACATCTCACTGGTCGCTAAGACTCCCATTATGCAACGATGGAACATCGAGATCTCCAGCAGAATCGATTGGAAAGGAGGTTGCGCACGAAGATAGGGACTTCGCGGATCAATCTATCCGGAGGGGGGCTATTCGCCCATCCCACTTTATCAATTTCAATGAATTATTCAAAGATTTGAACAGATATAAGATCTCTTGGATCTTTTGGAAAGACAATATCGGCGAAAAATGGAGCTTATTTAGAGATTACATACCTTGGCTTTTTACCCCCACCTGGTGGAGATACTTCTACGATCTGATTAGAGAAACATATCCAGAAATAAAACTTAAAATAAGTTATGACTCAACTCATAATTTTACTAGGATTTATAAAGTAATTGCTGAAGATGTGGTAGATGGTGCGAAAGCCTATTTATCCCAAAGACTGCAAAGCCTAGGATTGAAATTCGACAACGATTTCATCAATACTATAGTATCCGAGATAGGTCTTCTTATTTTCGAAGAAATTCCTGATGAAGCGGAGATTTTACATTCGGGAGGATGGTCAGTATCTCAATTTTCCAATAGGTCGATCTTATATTATTTCATTCTTTCAGCATTAATTGTTCTTGCATTATTGAAACACCCTTTGTCTGCCGTTTCGGGTTCCAATTCCTTTCATTCATGGAGACGTTTCAATACTATTGAATATTTGACAGACCCAACGCGTGGATCCTATTTGAAAGAGGTAATGCATTCCCCTTCGACAAGCTAAATGTCAACGAGAGATCTACTAATCTATTCCGTGAATAGATTCTTGAATTATATAAATAATATAATCTTTTTCTTCTTTGTGAAAGATGAACTCGATTCATGGATATTTCGTAAAGAAAGCCCCGATATCCTAGATAGTAAGAAAGAACTACTGACTCAACATCTAGTAACGAATAAAATTCTTTATAGGTATGTGTCGAAATTGAATTCCAATTATGATTTGTTGAGCAACGAGATTTCTCATGAACCTTATCCACAAGAAAGATCTAATGTTTTGGCATACTTACGTCAATTCTGGCAAAATGATCTATTGAGTCACAAGATCCGTAAGTTGGATCCTGCGGAGAAGTGGGCTTTTTCCGCCCTCGAGAGAAATATTCTATTTTCAGTAACAACGAGACGAAGAGACAGTCTATTAAATATGCCATGTCGTGACATACCTATCTCACTCCAATCGGGATTATTACCATCTAAAGGAATTTTGCTAGTAGGACCCATAGAAACTGGCCGATCTTCCATTATTAGAGATGTAGCATTTGATTCCTACTTTCCAGTGGTGAAACTACCAATGAAGAAGCTGATATACAACCGATCCTTCTTTAATAATGCACGCGGAAATTTCATTTCAAAAGAAAGCGTACACCGATTAAATTTCGTTTTTGAACTGGCGAAAGAGATGTCTCCCTGTACACTATGGATTCAAGATATTCATGAATTGAATATTCATCGTTCGTATCATAAGTTAGAAGCTGATCCCAAATTCTTACTTTGCCAAATATTGAAAAGTATTGGTGACAGGCGCAGCAATTCCAACATCCGCGAGAATGTTGTTATCGCTACGACTCACGTACCTGCGAGGGTAGATCCAGCTCCAGTAGCTCCGAACCGGTTAAACTAATTGATAAATTTTCGAAAATCCAACGGGTATCAACGTCAGAAAGAATTATCAATTCTATTACGTATCAAAGGTTGCGAAATGGAAGCTAATCCGCCCCTTCCTCTTTTTGAAGGTACTGGGTCTGGAACTACGGGTTATAGCAAACGAGATTTACTCCTTCTTGCCAATGAGGCGTTATTGATAGGTATTTCCAAAAGAAGTAAGATTATATGTAGCGACGCAATTGAATTAGCTTTACATAGACAACATTCGACTGCTAGTGATATGGGCAGTGGGATAGAATCCGGTTCTGAATGGGAAATCTTTTCTCAAAAAATAGCGGAAGCTACCTCAAAGAATAGTTTGCTAGATACTTATCTCACGAATACATATTTTGGTCGTAACGCGTTAAAAATGCGATTTTATTATTTGTCTAACTGGTATGTGGAACCCTCCGAGTCAACATTTAATGAATTCACTCTATTTTTGCATATCCTAGGGATACTAGCTGGATTAGTAGCTCGCGATTCGCTCCAAATGGATATGAGAAAGAGAGAAAATTTCATCGTTATTGACAAACTCGTAGAGAATGACTTGAACCTAGCTTGCGGTGTACTGGAAAACCTCTCGACTAATTTCTCACGCTCAGAAATTTGTAAAGACGGAAGTCGACGCAGTAATAGTCTTTCCTTTTCCATTCCTATCGATAAACCCAAGTATTGTTCAGGTGTAACCTCTACAAATCGTTCTTCTAAATTTACGAGAAAGGGGGGATTTAGCAGTCTAACCGACTTCGAACTGCAACAGTCACCCGAACTAATAAACTCAAGTCCGACGGAAGTGTCGCGCGAGATCACTTGGTCCCATAAGGCTTGGCGTCTCCGTTTCCTACGAAGCGGGGCTTATGAATTGATGGGGGTATCATCCGAACCCAATCATTTGTATAATTTAATTTTACTTTACCAAAATCGGAATTATATACCTCAACAAGATTTCGAATTCAATAAGATTAAGGGTGACAAAAGTAAATGGTGTGAGAAAAGCGAATATCTATTTAGTTTCGAAAAATCTGCGACTAATGTGACAGATAATTTGATTAAAAGATTGGAAAACCGGTTGGATAATATGTTGCTACGCGAGCAATTTCTCGAATTGGGACTATCCGGCGACTCATCTAATGAATACGAAACACACTGTAATCAATTAAATGAAACGACTCGACTCTTCGGGGGGCGCTTCATCTGGGATCCCATGCTTCTGTTCCAGTCAGATCCTAACGTTCCTTCCTCGCGTCGCAGCTTGTTGCCGACGAAAAAACTGGCGCGCAGACTTTACACCATTTACGGTATGAGAAGGCAGCACCTTAATAAAATGTCAAATAAAAAGATTAAACATTTCTTCCTCTACAGCGAAGATAATCCGAAATTGAAACCTGACTCATCTATTAAGCGGTGGAATAATCCCCCTTTGGATAAAGAGGAGCGAGATTCCGAATACGTCAAAGAAACTTCCTCTATGGATATACATCTGCAATATCCGCAGACATTTAGTCCCGCTCGCTTTGATTCCTACGTGGTAGCAGAAGATTTTCCAGAGCGATTTATTCGGTTTAGGCTTCTGGTTCATAGAAACAGATGGATGAGGCGAAACCGCTGCCCATTTCAGGATTTTCTTATTTATAATATGTTGCTTGAAATTTATTAATATCTATTCAATCCGTTCCGGTTTGGTAGGGCGTCACTGGATCGAACGACGAAACAATCTGTTCCGTGAAAGTTCATGGAACAAATCTTAGATACCCCTCATTCTGTCTAGATCTCTAGCAATATAACTAGAAGCCAAATCAGTAAAAGGAACATCTAGATTTTCCTTTTACTGATTTAAATAATTTTGTTGTAGCATATCAAATAAGGAACTGAAGGCCATTTCCTATATGAGTCTTTTTGCTTAGAAAGAAGATTGAGAAGGAGCAATAGCTCCACAGGGATTTTGCAAAACAGCTTCTTAACATCACGCTTGGAATAGATCCTTTATAAAATTGTGGATTTACTCCTTCCCCCAGATGACTTATTGATTTGCTTATTACAATCATTTATTTAATACACCGTAATTTAAGCCCTCAAAAGCGACCTCTTAATAGGCAAGGTCCCCGCCTTGGGGGTATTCGATTCGAGGGGGGGGGGTAAGAACGCACAAATATTTTTTTACTCTTATTCAATTTTCAGAGCTGGAAATAAGCACGATAATGAATCATTCACTGGTTGGTGGATCATGGTCCAACGCAATTTGATTTGGGATATGTGGGAAACACAACTACCCAATTAGTAGGAATTATTTACGTGGATTCGAACGAATCTCCTCGGGTAGGATTCGAACCTACGACCAATCGGTTAACAGCCGACCGCTCTACCGCTGAGCTACCGAGGAAAGTGGTAGGGGATTCAGTATCATACACACTCAGAGACCTTTGTTATTTCGTTCCTTGAATCGCTTCTAAATCTGTGAGACGTTAAATTTTCCCCGACATTTTGTGAAGTAGACTTCACATACAATCTAACCTCCATTATAGGAGGAGGTGGCGGCGATAGCAATCCCATTTGGGTACCCAAATCGTGGGAGGGGGGGGGGGAAAGGGGGGGGGGAACCGGTCGAGGTCAAGATAAACCCCACAAGCCCCCCCCCACGATCTGTTCTGTATAGGTCGGTCACCAATTAATACTTTCTATTTCCCCCCTCCAGGAAGCGTAGTAGAATAGCCGCAGGATTATCCTACCTCACAGAAAGAAGTAATATATTTGAGGAATAAGAAGAGCAAAAATAAGAGATATAGAGATGGGGAAGATGAACAATAGTCGGGAGAAATGAACACGAATTGGAGCTTCGTGAAACGAAAGTAGCAGTTTACGGCAAGGGCGGAATTGGGAAATCAACAACTAGCTGCAACATGATAACTCCAAGAAGTAATCCAAATAGATATTGAGATATCCTACCGTTTTTTCCGTGTCGTATAATCTCTCCGCCGAAAAGATTTGATGTACCAATTCCATTGGTAAACCCATCGATTATCCATTGATCAAAATACAAAGTAAGTTTACTAATTAAGATTGTAGTTTGTGTAGCATAAATGTAGTAATCTATATAATCCCGACTTGCGGACCAATATCTTTCAAGAGATGAAAAAGTATTTGATAAATTTCTATTTCTGAGTTTTCCAATTTTTTCGTCGTAAGATTCATCAACTTGCCCATAAAATTTGAACGAAATGGATAACCCAATAATAGACAAAATAAGCGAAGGGATCGAATTTGTCAATATTTCAATCAAATTTTCGAATTGTTTATTAACTTCGGAGGTAGACGAAAAAGATATAAGCCAGTCAAGTAAAAAATCCCTACCAGATCCTACCTGAGTTGTATAAACTCCCAATAGTCCAGCAAATACGGTGGGTACCGCCAGAATAATAAGAGGCAGTACCATATGAAAATTTGATTCTTGGGGATATAGCAATTTTTGACCGGAATGATTTCGAATCTCTTCCGCCAAAATTTGGTTGTCTCTGGAGGTATGCGCAGTCACAAAATTTTTTGCTTCTGCAACTTCGTCTTGTTCTGTATCTGATTCAGATATGAAATTTTTACAGGTTTTCCTCATAAGTAATTCTGGTTGAGCTCCACCCCATGAAGTAATAGTAATTTCGGAGGGTAAAAAAGTGTCGAAACCGATGTTACTTATTTGATTAGCACGGAAATTTCCTTCGAAAGTGAGGAAGTAGATACGAGACGTATAAGACGCGGTAAGTCCTGCTGTGGCAGAGGTTATCAACCCAAGATAGGGGGGGCGCATCCAACTCTCTGCAATAATTTGATCTTTAGACCAGAAACAGGAGAACGGGGGTATGCCGCATAGGGAAAGGGTACCTAAAGGAGAAGTAATTCCAGTAATTGGCATGTGTCTCCGCAAACCACCCATGAAATACATGTTTTGACTTTTAGCGGGGGAGTATCCGACCACTTTTTCCATGGAATGAATAACTGAACCAGAAGCTAAAAATGACAAAGCTTTTGAGTAAGCATGTGTAATGAGATGAGACGAAGCGGATCGAGAGGAACCAATACCCAAAGCTAGTACCATATATCCTAACTGAGATATGGTAGAGTAAGCCAGACCCTTTTTTAGATCTTTCTGGGTGAGAGCCGATGCGGCGCCTGGCGAGGTTGTCACTCCGCCTACCCAAGAAATAGCATACATGGTTGCAGGTAATATCGAAATAAAGTCGAAAACTCGAGCTACGAGAAAAATTCCAGCAGCCACCATAGTAGCCGCGTGAATAAGAGCCGATATGGGCGTGGGGCCTTCCATGGCATCTGGTAACCATACATGAAGTGGAAATTGAGCAGACTTGGCAACCGGACCTAAAAAAAGTGAAGAAGCAATTGTATTAACAAGAATCGGATTGGTAACGCCGTTGCTTCTCAACTCAATAAATCAATTACACAATTCGGAAATCTCAAAGCTACCAGTTATCCAGTAGATGCCTAATATACCCAGCAGCAGCCCAAAATCCCCTACGCGGTTGGTTACAAAAGCTTTCTGACAAGCATTTGCAGCGCTCGATCTCGCAAACCAAAAACCTATTAACAAGTAAGAACACATTCCAACTAATTCCCGGAAAACGTAAATCTGTATCAGATTGGGACTAAAAACTAACCCCGACATTGACGCAGCAAACAAACTTAGATAGGCATAAAATCTGGCGTATCCCTAATCGTGACGCATATAGCTGTCGCTGTAAACCGTCACTAAAATACCCACGGTAGTAACTAGTATCGCCATGACGAGGGTAAGAGGATCAATTAGAAAACCTATTTCTAGATGAAAATCGCTCTTTGGAATCCGAGTCCACAAATACTGCTGGATGGAGTGAGTTGCAGCTTGTTTCCAAAAAAATGATAAAGAAAGAAACATAGCAACGACTAACGAAAGGGTGTTAAATGCGGCGCACGGGCGCCGTAAGCTTCGTGTCGCTTTTGGAAAAAAGAAAGAAAAGGATCCGGTCAAGCAAGAAGCTACCAATGGACACACAGGAATGAGACAAGCATATTTACTTGGAAGTTCCACGAGCATATTAAATCTGAAGTCAATTTGTTATCATTTTCAACTTCTTTTGATTAGAAGTCAAAAGTAGAAATATGGGAACAATATGAAATAGAACATATACACGTAGTTAAAATAATATTTAACTATAAACTACTATACAAAAGATCCTATTTGTACAAATAGGATTTTTTAGTTTCATATTCAATATGTAACTTGACAATATTTGAAGATACCCGAGATACTTACCTCAGAGAATTCAATTTTGTCTAGGTTTGCAAACAACACCCTCGTTGTTTCTAGTATTGTAAATAAAATAGATAAATAAAAATTAAAAAATTAGGATGAATAAATATGCAATAGTTGATATCGGCGGTAAACAACTCCGAGTAGAAAAGGGAAGATTTTACGACGCTCAGCACCTCGTCCCAGCTAAACATGCATTGACGCCCAATGAAGAAGTATCAATAAATCGGGTTTTACTCATTCGTCACGGATCTGGCATCGATTTAGGATATCCATGGTTGGATAATGCAGTTGTCAGAGGCAGAATCTTACACAGTTGCTTCGATAAAAAACTTGTGATACAGCAGATTCACTCTAAGAAGAAAACATGACGAACTTTCGGATATAGAAAAAATACAATTCGATTCGTAGTTGATTCTATTTACTTCGGCGGTAAAGACCTAGCTAAATCTTAGCTAGTAGTTTATGTCGAGTTAATAGATATAAAGTTGATGTACTGACATAGAATTTTGCGGTTTTCTTATTTATATTGTGTGCGTTCATTTTTATTTAGTTTCTTTTTTATTATATCTATTCCATTGATACGTATCAACATAGTTTCAAGCTAGTTGCAAGAAGAGGTGGTAAATATATGGCAGTCCCTAAAAAACGAACCTCTGGGTCGAAGAAGAAAATTCGTAATCGTACATGGAGAAATAGACCCGCGGAAGTAGCGTCAAAGGCTTTTTCTTTGGCCCAATCTGTTTTTACCGGTCGTTCAAAAAGTTTTTACTATATTTCGGGGGAGAAAGATCCCCCCAAAAATTAAGGATATATTTCACCCCAACCCGCCATTTGTAGGAGACGTTTGTATAATACTACCTAACATAAACTAAGCGGCTGGCTAGAGAAAGAATTTTGAAACGACAAGGAAACAGAAAAGCATGACACCAACAACCAGTACTAGTAAACTGAAGCTAACAGAAAATTCAATTTTGTAATGTAAAATACTTCACCGAAACTACAAAGTATGGGAATTACATTTCTTCAAAGTATTGACAAGGACGAAGTGCAAAATAGAAGACTCCGAAAGAATAAGAGTTAGAGATATTCATCTTTTGCTCTTTTTCTTTCAGAGTTTCTTAGATAGGGTTTGGAGTGACGAAACACCTCCCATCTATACTTAAATTCATTTCAATTTATCAATTACTTACCTATGAAACCTTATTAGCCTCTTTTTTGTAGATCCGGTGACTCCATCTCCACTCGGAATAGCAGGATTCGAACCTGCGACCTCCATCACCCCAAGATGGCACGCTACCAAACTGCGCCATATCCCGCTATATACGTACATATGTATATATACAGATATATATATCTTTCTATATATGACATTATATACTAATGCCAACACCAGTTCTGCTTCTTCATAAGTCACTTGTTTATTTGCAGTTCAGTTGTTGTGACAGCCTCTTCCAGGTGAACTTTTCCCGATTTCACCATTTCGACTACATTCGGAGTTAGTATACTTCTACATTTCGCGCAAGTGAACGTTGACGTACCATCTCAGACAGGTATAAAATAATTATATACATATATATGTATATACATATAATTTTTGTAGCCGCTATGGTGAAACAGGTAGACACGCTGCTCTTAGGAAGCAGTGCCAGAGCATCTCGGTTCGAATCCGAGTAGCGGCATTCTAAACTTTCTCAGGTTTTACCTCTTTTACCTCAATCACTTCAAATTGATAAAGAAATAATGACCCGTCGATATGTAGATATTTCCGCGACATATGTATATATATATTATAATTATATCCGATTCAATATACTTTTCAAATCGATGAAAATTAAGCAGTAATTTCTATCTAAGGTATAGAGGCGGTAATCTTACCCTACTTTGCGTCAAAAACAAAAGAAAGTACTTCGATATCAATTGATTTGAAAATGATCAAATCAAGTTGGTAAGTTTAATTAATTTACTGGTCTTTTTTTATTATGATGTATATCTATATGGAACGTGCTTTTATCGACATCTCATTTTCGATGCTTCTTTCTGCTACTTCGCTAAATTCGATTAATTTATTTCATGAATTTGATAAGCCGAGGAAACTTAGCAGGAGTGGTATGACAATTGCTTCCCCCTGTACGACGGAGTTTTTAGTAATCCGCTGGTTTCAAACTAAGCACTTACCGTTGAGCAATTTGTACGAGTCGTCGATGTTTCCTTCGTGGAGCTTTCCTTTATTATACATAATGTTAGAAGTCAGAAATCAGAATGGGTTGTCGGGTGCAACTACAGCGCCGGGTGCTACGCCGACTCATGCTTTTGCTACTTTAGCTCTTCCTGAAGGGATGCAGCAATCCACGCAATTGGTACCCGCTTTGCAGCCTCATCGGTCGATGACGCATGTAACTACAACGCTACTGAGTTATGCAACTCTGCTATGCGGATCTTTATCGGCAATATTTTTATCAAGTATTTATTATGGTGAAACGAAAAATTACAGCATTTTCAACTTGAGACATAATTGTAGCAAGTGTAGTTGCTTATTGAAATTGAATGCTATTAGCAGAACCGACGTACGGAATTTTCCCCACATACTTGCCCCAAATTCGAAGAAATGTCAATTAATTAATCGATTAGATAGATGGACGTACCAAGCCATAAGTTTGGGATTCTCTTTGCTAACCATTGGTATACTTTCTGGAGCAGTGTGGGCTAATGAAGCTTGGGGATCTTATCGGAGCTGGGATCCTAAAGAAACTTGGGCGCCGGTAACTCGGTTGATACACGCTACCTACCTACATACTAAAATCATTAACAGGGGGATGGGAGAGGGGCCGTCTGCGGCAGCATCAATAGGTTTTTCTCTAGTTTGGATTCGCTTTTTGGGAGTCAATTCGTTGGGAATTGGATTACACAACTACGGATGGCTGATATAAAAACAAAATTTAAAATTGATAAATCAGAGATTTAAACATTTGATTCACTAGGTTTTCGATTAAATCGAGTAAGCAAAAGAAGAATTAGTGGGAAAACATAATCAAAAAAGGGAAACAAAAACACACAAACAGCTAATAGATAAACAGTAGGTAACTGTTTCTACTTGCTTGTCTGTTTCTGTTTCTCCGTCCCAGTTTATTTTAATTTGTGCCAGCAGTTACGAGGATAAATAAGTAAGAGATGACGAGCATACGTAGGTATCGTTAATGTAGCTAACTTTGGCGAGCTGTTCGACAAAAAATAAAATAATTTTTTCTATTACCAAATTATCTGAAAGAATATACTTTAATTTGACTAAGTCGGGTTTTTTCCCCACTTTCACTTCGTAGCTGAATAGGAAAACAATATTGAGATAACTTCACCATTCCATAGAGGTAAAATTAAATTTGGATATGAGCCAATGCCTAGTATTGGTAAAAGGAGACAAGTCGGGGTGAATACCTCCCTCGGACCAAAATCAATTAAAAAAGGATTTGATTCATTCGATAACTTGTAACCGTAAAACATCTGGCGTAACATGGATAACAAGTAGATGGAAGCCAATACTGTACCAGTTGCTTCCAACACTGTAATTTCTGCTTTAAATGAAAATGAGTATTGCTTGCTGGTCACAACTCCCGGAAATACCAAAAATTCCGCTACAAAACTGCTCATTCCTGGTAATGCAAGAGATGCCAACGAGAATGCACTAAACATAGTAAATAGTTTAGGCATCGGATTTGCTATTCCCCCCAATTCCTCAAGGAAGGGGGTACGCGTTCTGTCGCAGCAAGTACCCGCAAGGAAAAACGATGCCGCGCCAATTAAGCCGTGGGAAATCATTTGCAACATGGCTCCATTAATACCCGCGTCTGTGACGGAGCCAATTCCGATGGCTACAAAACCCATATGGGAGATTGATGAGTAAGCTATCCTCCTCTTGAGATTATGCTGACTCATAGAAGCTAGAGAAGCATATACAACCTGAATTGCTCCGAACAATATTAGCCATGATCGAAAAAGGAGATGTGCATGAATAAGCAACTCCAAATTTATTCGAATCAGCCCGTATCCTCCCATTTTTAATAATACCCCGGCTAGTAACATGCATGTACTGTAATGTGCCTCTCCATGAGTATCCGGCAACCAAGTATGAAGAGGAAATATTGGCAATTTCACTGCATAAGCAACTAAGAAACCTAAGTAAAGAGCAAATTCTAACGAGATGGGGTATGATTTGCCCACCAAATCTTGAATATCAAAAGAAGGTACCTGGTTTCCATAAAAACTCGTGGTTAAAGCTGCTACCAAAAGAAAGATGGAGCCACCTGCTGTGTATGAAACAAATTTCGTGGCCGAATATGAACGTCTTTTCCCACCCCATAAGCATAGAAGTAGATAGACCGGAATTAGCTCCAGCTCCCACATGAAGAAAAAAAGCAAGATGTCGCGGGAAACAAACAACCCAATTTGACCACTATACGTAACTAACATTGAGAAATAGAATAGCCGTGTATTACGAGTGATCGGCCAAGCCGCTAAGGTTGCCAAGGTAGTTACAAAACCCGTAAGCAAGATGAGACTCATGGAAAATCCGTCGATACCTAATATCCAGTGGAAATTGATGAAGTTTATCCAGTTGGCTGTCTCTATTAACTGGATAGATTGAAAGTCAAATTGGAAATGACAATGAAAAATATAGGTAATCAATGAGAATTCCAATATGCAGATTCCCAGGGTATACCATCGAATGATTCTGTTTCCATCACGAGGCAAAATTGGAAGCAAAAAACCAGCAAAAATTGGAAAGAGAACGATAGTTGTTAGCCGAGGTACATTACTCATTACGAATAAAAAATAATTAATAAAAAATAATTTCTGATACGAAATAAACTGCGTGGGCCAATTACAACAACTCGTACTCGGACTTCGCAATTCTGAAGCTTCGAGTACAAGTTGAAGTAATTTCAATTTAAATATTAATTTTTTTTTGTTCTGTTACTAGTAGGCTAAACCCATACTGCGGGTGGTTTCAGCCCCTAGGTAAACGCGTACACTTAAAAAATCTGTCGGACAAGCGGATTCGCATCTTTTGCAACCTACGCAATCTTCTGTTCTAGGAGCAGAGGCTATCTGATTAGCCTTGCATCCATCCCGGGGTATCATTTCCAACACATCCGTGGGACAAGCCCTCACACACTGGGTACAACCAATACATGTATCATAGATTTTCACTGAATGTGCCATTGAGTTTACTTACTCCTATCAAATTTGTGTACCAATTTTTTCTTAGTAGAAAAGTTGAAGTGATACTTCTTCCCCCCCCCCCATCCCCTACGTGGCCGCCTATTTTTCCTAACCAGATAAAGTATGAGGTAATTCTCTTTCTTTTTGAATTTATCTAATCGCATCTCATTTTTCTCTTTGAAATTTTTTTTCTTTTCTTGAGAAAGAAATAACCTACTTCTGACATATAAGGAAGGTATTCAAACAATTTAATAGCTGGAAGCTGAACAAGAAATCGATTAGATTGCGGGATAACCTCATCTATTTATCAATCACCATTTTAACAAATTAAATTGATCGATACGAGTAGATCTCCTATTTCGCTGAAAGGAAGGGGCAGTGGCTAATCCAGTGGCAGCCTCGGCAGCCGCAATGGCTATCGGGAATATTGTAAATATCTCTCCCCCCGCTTTTTGATTTTGTAATAAATTTGAAAATGTGATAAAATTTAAATTAACTGCATTAAAGATTGACTCGAGACTCGTAAGTGCCCTAACCATATTTCTACTCGTAATTAAACCGAAGAATCCGACACACAAAAGGTAGGCACCTAAGATTAGCCCGTGTTCAAACGTGATTTATTAAAGTTCTCCCCAAAAATTCTGGTAAATAAAATTTTCACTTCTCTCTTATTATCTCTTTTTGTTAAAGTTAGTCTTAATCAAGAAGACGAAGAATTATTGCTAGATGGTGAAAAATACGACTCCTTATCCGTCGTAATTGTGTCTTCGTCACGCGCTGGATTGATGGCTCCCACCAAAGCAACTAAAAGAAGTATTGGAAGAAGCTCGAACGGAACTAAAAACTCACTCAGTAATTTATATCCGAGTTGATGAGCGTCAATCGTGGGTGCATCTGCTGGAAGAGTCTTCGATTGATCGACAAAACTGATATCAAACCATTTCGTGTTATAAATTGTACTAACCAATGTCAGGGAAAGCACTGCGCAAGCTCCTAAAGCGGTAAAGTACCCTACACTCCAAGTAGTATAACTATAACCGGGTCGCATCGGTTTTTCAGTAATCATTACAGCAGACGCGACTAATACATTTATAGCTCCTACATAAACAAGTGGTTGTGCGGCAGCTACGGAATCAGCATTCGATACGAAGTATAATGAAGATATACAGGTAAAAACCAACCCCGAAGAAAAAGCAGAATGAACCACGTTATGAAATATTATTACGCCTAAACTTCCTAGCGGAATACCCAATTCTACTAGTGATAAAATAAATTCATGAATTAGTTTAGATAGATTCATTGGACACAGGCACTTCGATATTTTATGATATTTCTACTTCCTATATTTTGCGCTATCTCTTCTTCTTTTTTCTTTTAATTAGGAAAAGAAAATAATCAAGTAGATAAATTCACCTTTCAGAAGATTCAATTAATTTACAGGTAACTAATTAAATGTTAAATTTTCTATCCCCAAACTTTTTAGCTTTCGGATAAAAAATTTAACGAGATAGAAAGCACTTGAATTGAAACATCTTGAGATATAGAAAGAGGTAAACGTCCCAAAGCCGTTTGATCTTGATTAAGTTCATGACGGTCATAACTGGAAAGTTCATATTCCTCAGTCATTGACAAGCAATTAGTTGGACAGTATTCGACGCAGTTTCCGCAAAAGATACAAACTCCAAAATCGATGCTATAACTTTTCAACCGTTTTTTCTTAATGCCTTTTATCAATATCCAATCTACGACCGGCAGATTGACCGGACATACTCGAACACATACTTCGCAAGCAATACATTTATCAAATTCAAAATGGATACGCCCACGAAATCGCTCGGATGGTAAAATTTTTTCATACGGATATTGGACAGTTACGGGTGAACGATTCAAATGATCTAAAGTAACCGCGGAGCCTTGACCTATGTATTTTGCAGCTTCTACGGCTTGTTGCCCATAACTTCGAAATTCAATTAGTGTAGAAAACATGGGATAGATGAATCCAACCTGCCACTTATTTTTAGTACAGATAAACTTATATGTACGAAAAAAGAAACAAACAGCATATTTGCTTATTCTTATTCTTCTTTAATATATTAAAGAGATTTAACTTAAACTGAAATTGAAATAGGAGGGGGCTAGCCTAACAGTAAAAGTTGAAATGAGGCTGTCAACAACAAATTTCCCGAAGCAATAGGCAGAAGAAATTTCCATCCGAGATCCAGTAATTGATCTATTCTTACTCTAGGCAAAGTCCATCTTGTTAAAATAGAGATAAATAGAAATAAATGAGATTTTGCTAATGTGGTGGTGATACCCACCCCCGACCCCAACACGTCGAAGGACTGACCGTTAGAATCTGAAAATAGAGAATCCCGCCCGAAAGTTTCGAGTAGGGGAATTGAGGAATCCCACCCACCCAAATATAAAATTGTCACAAACGGTGAGGAGGCTAACAAATTTGAATGAGAACCAACATAAAATAGACCAAATTTTATTCCCGAATATTCGGTTTGATAACCTGCAACTAGCTCTTCTTCTGCTTCTGGCAGATCAAACGGCAACCTCTCACATTCTGCTAATGATGAAATGAAAAAAGCTACGAACCCTATGGGCTGACGCCACAGATTCCACCCCATGAAGCCATATTTGGATTGTGCTTTCACTATATCAACTGTACTCAAGCTGCCAGATAAGGGTAGTCGGCGGCAAGCCTCCGCCTCTAATTCAGAACCGTACATGAAATTAGAATTTCATACGGCTCCTCGTTAATTTCATGAGGAGCTAGTAATCTTGCACAGCCATTATCTGTGACCAAGATATAAATAGTCAACTCAAGTTAATGAGATTCCGTTTGCCACGACGAAGTAGTTGCTTCCGAATCTATCTCACCCTCATATCTTTTTTTTGTAAAGTGCAGTTTGTTATAAAACTTGTAAAATTCGACATATCTCTCTATCATCTCTAAATAGAAGAAGTGAAATTACTTCTAGCTCTACCTGAAAATAAAGAAAAAATCTATTATATTAGTTTGGCAATGTGCCTGTTGTACCAAGTTTTAGGCTAAAATAAGAGAAACTTGTAATTTAATTAATTCTCTAATCGCCACAATTCTCGTGAGGGTTACTTCGTCCCAAGTGGTTATCGTCACAGTGAACAGGACTATACTCGAGACTGAAACTTGTTGGATGCACTACTCAGCTGTCCCTACCGAAACTGAGTCTATCTCATGTGGGTAAATACTAGGAGAAGCTGGTAGAAATTTTCAACTTTCAACTCTTCCGGCATCTCGGTGCTCAGGTTGCCCCGGATTATTACCGAAATCTTCTCTGCTTCACAAGTCTCTTGCGCATATTGGTGTTTCTTACTGCTCACTCTTATATAATCCTAAGGGAAATTGAAGAATGACTAACTATTCCCGCGTCAAGTCCAGATAGATCCCAGACCTGGGGTAAGGCAGCATCTACCGCCCGGATATACGCCTACGCCCGCACATGGGGTATGGGATTTGAACCTATAACTGCAAAGACGCCGTTCGATCTCACCCAAATAACTATTTGGTTTATATTAGTTGGCAATATCTTCATACTACTAATAGCTAGAAGTTTCTATCTATTACTTTTATTTAGCGAATCGCACGTAGGGATGTAGATGATATACACAAAGCCAGGGGTATTTCGTAACTGATAGATTGGGCAGCAGCCCTGAGACCGCCTAAGAAGGAGTATTTGTTATTTGAGGCATACCCCGCAATAAGAAGACCCAAAGGTACGACACTTGAAACAGCGACCCAAGAAAAAGCACCTATAGCCAGATCAGATAAGATAGTAGCTTGGCCGAAGGGTATTACCAAGTAACTCATTAGGACTGGTATAACTACAACTGCTGGTCCGACTGTAAATAACCAAGCATCACCTCTGGATGGAATGACATCTTCCTTTAGTAAAAGTTTGATTCCATCTACCAAAGGTTGAATAATTCCCAGTGGACCCGCATATTCCGGTCCGACACGTTGTTGTACTCCTGCAGACACCTTCCGTTCAAGCCACACGATTACCAATACTCCCGCCGTGACTCCCGTAACTAAAATGAGGGTATAAATTAGAATCCAAATTGATTCAGAAGAACTTGTTATAACCTCCAAATCATGAGATGATTGAACTAATTGTTTTCCATAGATTTCAATATAAGTTGCCATTTCAACGATCAACCTCTCCCATAATGATGTCTATACTACCTAATATTGTCGTTATATCTGCGAGCTTCATTCCTTTTATCAATTGAGGAAGAATTTGCAAATTTATGAAACCGGGGGGACGAATCTTCCACCTCCAGGGAAACACGCCACCATCCCCAACTAGGAAGATTCCCAATTCTCCTTTGGGGGCTTCTACCCCTACGTAATGTTCCTGTTTAGGTAACTTAAAGGTGGGAGAAGATTTCTTCCCGACGAACTGGTAATTAAAAGAACTCCAGTCTGCTTCTTTTTCTTGTTGAACGAGACGTCGACCCTCCAAATTTTCATATGGACCTCCCGGAAGAAGTTTCAGCGCCTGTTTAATGATATTTATCGATTCCTTCATTTCGTCAATTCGTACTAAATAACGAGCTAAGGAGTCTCCCTCCTCTTGCCACTTAATCTGCCAATCCAGGTTGTCATAACATTCGTAGTGGTCAAGTTTGCGAAGATCCCACCGAACTCCCGAAGCCCGTAATACAGGTCCGGATAAGCCCCAACTAATAGCGTCTTGTCTACTGGTGAAACCTACCCCCATTACTCGTTTTAGAAAAATAGGATTCCTTGTAATTAGTCGCTCATATTCATGAATTTTTGGAAGGCAATAGCGGCAGAAGTCTAGACATTTATCTACCCACCCGTAGGGTAAATCCGCGGCAACTCCCCCGATGCGGAAGTAATTGTGCATCATTCGCATTCCGGTAGCAGCCTCAAATAAGTCATAAATCATTTCTCTTTCTCTAAATATATGGAAAAATGGAGTTTGCGCACCAATATCTGCCAGGAACGGCCCAAGCCATAACAGATGCGAAGCTATTCGGCTTAATTCGAGCATGATTACGCGTATATAGCTGGCTCTTCCGGGTATTTGAATATTTGCTAACTTCTCCGGCGCATTGACCGTTACTGCTTCGGTAAACATGGTGGCTAAATAATCCCACCTTGTTACGTACGGAAGATATTGTAAAGTCGTTCGGTTCTCAGCAATTTTTTCCATTCCTCGATGCAGATATCCCAAGATTGGTTCGCAATCAACAACATTTTCGCCATCTAAGACAACAACAAGCCGAAGAACACCATGCATAGATGGATGGTGAGGGCCCATGCTTACCGTAACTGGATCTAGTTCTTTAAGATGCATACCCGTAAATTATTTCCTTTTCAGTAGATATCGTGGGATTTCGCTTCGCCAGAAGCAAGAAGTTATGCCAACTACGACACGTTGAAGTGTCAAACCTCAATTCAACCCTCGACGCCCCTTCAAACCCCGAATACCCAAATTTTTCATAATTTGGGCGTATAGAACAGCATTCTCAGCGGATAAATAAATTAAAATACGCTTACGTCTACCAAGTAATTTATGCAAACCTCTTCGAGAGGAGTAGTCTTTGGAGTGTGATTCTAGGTGGGAAGTTAGTTTCAAAATCTGATGAGTTAAATAGTAAATTTGGGAGGCGGTGAACCCAGTATCTTTGCTCCCACCAACTAGCTGCGCGTCAATAGATTTCTGTTTATCCATAGTAATAATGATAATAATTACGATTACTTGCTTCATGTCAAATCGATTATAAACTGTTTAGTTAGCAGTTACATTAATGGCGCCTCGGACGAAAATGAAATCTTACCACGGCAAGTAAGCATGGGCATCTATGTCTCATCCACGGTTAGTTAGAGCTTCTGCTATAATTCACATTCTATATTATAGAATTAATTGGAATTACCTACCTTTGGATAATTCCAACTAATCAAACATATGTTAAAATCTCTGTGTTGCACCTCATATTCCTTTGTTTTTGTTAATTCCGAATAATAGGATACATTCGAATTTTAAGCGTTGCAAATTGGCTCCCACTAGTAATGTTGAAGCCAAATCTACCGGTGCAAGCTACTTCCTCCAGACGGTGGCTCGGCCACAGAAATCGCTTAATTCTTTGAATTTCCTTTAGCCCTGGAAGCTCATATTCTTTGTTATTTTGAGGCCGTTCAATTTTCAATATGGAATCAAAATTGAAGTCGAGGTAATGCGTTTTTGATTTTGTAGACCTCAAAATTAGCAGAGATCGGAGAAATCGTAACTCCCGTCGACGTCGCACAAGGAAAAGATCTTCAATATTATATATATGAGACCGCCTCTTGTTTAATTCCGTAGCTAGAAGTGACAATTTTGAGATATAGGTATCGCTACAAATTTTTCCATATAGGCGTCTCCTGAGTCTGTTTTTCAACCTAGATCTAAATTTTAATAAGGGATTAATTATTTTGTATACCAAATTTTGGTCATCAAGTAATAGCGATAAACGATGAGCTGAAAGAATAGATAGGTCGTAGAAAAGACCAAGTTTCGTCGTTGCGTTGAAATAAAGGTCTAATAACTCAGAATCTACATCGGTATTCACACAAAGTGTTACAAGGTCGCGATCATCTCCTAACATTCTGGTAAGAGCTGTCAGGCTTCTCAAATTTTCTAATTTCGTTTCGGATTTCCATTTCCACCGGAATAGGTAGTCGATATCTTCTCTTTCATCTAGCATTATTTCGTATAGTTCATCGGCTACTTCTTGAAATCTACGATTTATATCTAATACTATGCCGTATGTAGTATTGTCCCTCAAAATAGGATTTCTGGACCTCCTTGCTTTCTTCCTGAAAGAGCTTCTCGTTCTCGCAAAATCTGTAACTAGCCATGGCATCACATCAAATTTAGAGTTGAATTTAATTTCTGAATCAGAAATGCGGAAGTTGGGTAATTCATTCATCACTCTCCGCCTCACTTGAATAATTTTTGAAATACGATTTTCACGACGAAACCTTTGTGCGGTAGCATCTTGTCGGATATAAGATTTTTGCACATCTCCATTTCGTACAGAGTCGATGAAACTGTGTAATAGATATCTACGTTTGCGGAGCTTACTAAGATTTATAATTCGATGCCTAAGTAAAGGTTTTTTGGCATATATAGAGTAATTATGCAATTCATTTCGAAGGATGCGATATTCTCGCTCATTTGCGATTTTTTCTTCAATATTATTGAGTTCGTTCAAACAATCAAAATCAAGTCTCCATTTGTGAGGTGCTACGTCGCGCCACAAACTTAGTGGCAAGTTGTAGCTGGAAAGGCAATCTAACCATTTGTTCCAATTATTTGCGCTTAGGTCGCATAATTTGCTTGGGAATCCCCATTCTTCCACGCAGTTCAAAATTTGTTCATCAAATTTTTTCTTTACAGTTTTATTAGTTATCTTACTAAACGAGATATCTGTGCAGTTACTTATTCCACTTAGATTTGAAATATTTGAATCGTATTGAACAGAGGAGAGTTCCGAGTACTCTCCCGCGCAATTTGCAGATTGTTCAAACCGGTAAGGGTTTAAATTACCATTCCAGCGTCCGTCATTTTTAGTTTTTTCCCCATGATTGTTCTCGCTACCAGCCGCCAATAAATTCAGGTTTAAATTTTCCGTCACGTTTAGATCCCAAATATTATTATAAAGATAAGCTTGAGATAACGATTGAGTCTTGCCAAACTGTGACAATCTATTTTTCGTTCTGAAAAAAATGAAATCTGTTTCTCGAGTAATGGTATTAATTACTTCTACTAGTTGTGTCTGAAACGCGACGACGTGGCCGAAGTAATAATAGAACTCTCTGCTAACTTTTATGTACGAAATTGATGCTACCAAAATGAATTTCTCGGTTGCTTCTGCAATCATTATATGTAACTTCAAGGTTATTTCTTCAAAACCCATTAATTCTTCTTCATCAAATTTTGCGAAATTGGCAAAGTCTGTATCTTTCAACCTATCATTTTTATTATCTTTAATTGTAATATTTGAAGTTAATTCATCAACTTGAAGTGTTTCAGTATCTGGTTGATTTATGCTAAACCCTTCGTCTGATGGAGTTGATAAGCCGGTTACATAATTATCTGCAACGAAATTTTCACTAGTTGATTTTCGACTGAAAATTTGTTTATCAGTATTACTGACGGGTCGCATCTCCCTAGCAATGTTATTAGATCCTCCATTTCTTCTATCAAAATTGAAATTGATTTTTTCATTTTTATCGCTATTAAGTACAGGCCTTATCCGAGTATTATTATTATAATTTGAGACGAAATCAGCTGAGACTCGTTCGGGCTTAAAAAATAGATCAAATCTTTTTAGTAAAATTAGACTTGGTTTCAACATTTTTTCCAAATTCAATTTGGAATCAAAAAAACGATAGGCTTGCTTGATTCTCAATGAAAATCCTTCTCTGCAAATTCGAATTAGTTCTTTTCCCACAGGCTTCCAGAATGAAGGTTGTTTCTGGATACTTCCAAAAGGTATATCTGTCTGATATCCCAAAGCAGTTAGATAGGTAAATCTAGTTCTCTTTCGTCTCAGCCTCTTTCGTATATTTGGAGATTTTTGACCCTCAATTGATTCAGCTTCCACGTATTTATTATGAGGAGTCAATCGTTTTTTCCCCCCAACGGAATGCCAGGGCTTCAACTGAAACGGATACGCAATTTTTATCTGTATACCTTCCCTCAACCAGCGGGGGGGCAGTTGATCCTGGGAAAATTCTTCACCATCAAACGTACAATTAATATGAGTTTCCCTCCTCCATTTTGTCCAATCTTTATTCCATTCGGAATTTTGCCGAAGCAATATACGGCCAATGGATTTGAAAACTATAAGTACAGGTAACTTTATAAACTTGCGAAATCTCGACTGGAAAACTAGCATGTAACCCCTTCCGTTATGAATGGGACCTATGTCTGATCTAGCTGCTACAGCTGAACGAGCAAGTTTCGACTGACTTAAAGCTTTTTCCGTCAATAGGGAGGAATTTAACTGCTGCCCAATTTGGTAATCCATAATCTTTTTCGAGCCAGTAAGCGATTTGTCGTTTTTCGAACCCATTAGTTGCTTAATAGGTACTTGAAATTGAATTGGTATTTCGACCAATCTGGGAAAAGAAGCCGAACGCACTTTTTCTTGAAGTGTTTTCCAGAGCAATATCTTTCGTCTTCTGGACCGCATGGAACCTTTCAAAAATTTTCGGCGGAAATCAGATATTCTTGCATATCGTTTCACTAATTTTGTTGATCTGGGTTTTCCCTTCGCGAAAGTGAAGCCGACATTCCGTAATTTTCTGTGGCGAATATCGCCGTCTGCTCCCGGAAAATCAAACTCGGTGTCGAAATATAGTTCGTTGTTACGAGCCAGATTTATAACCAGATCCTCAATTTTGTGAAGTGTGCTTACTCTGTTATTTGGATTTGAGGGGTGTCTCCGACCACTTACCACAAATCTATTTGATAAAAAAATTTGATCAAATTTGTAACTTTCTTCTTGTCTTATATAAGTCAGAAATAGTGATCGATCCTCGGAATCTAGGTTCATTATCTCTTCCCAAGTGATAACGGACCTAGAAGGAGATTTTATCTTCCTGATAATTTTTTGTACATCATCGTCATACAAAACTCCCCGATTTTTAAACATAAATTGGAACATAAGTCTAGCTCTCGCCGGCAAAGTTTCCCACGGTAGAGGATTTATGTTTCTTCGTTTCAATTTTCGATTCTTCGCAGAAAGAAAATCTTCGATAGAATTCTTTCTAGTTGTGGCGCCCCCCTTCCCCTTTTTAATTTTTTTCCTTGTCTCTAACTCATTCCAATCCCAGCTGGTCAAACCTAACTCATCTCCTGTTAGAAATGTTTGTGGCACTGGAATCCGCACACGTAAATTATTTATGAAGGGGTCGTAAACGTGAGGTATTCGTTCCCTACTACCACCAACCAACCGACTTCTTCTTTCCATCGCTTTCGAGAACGAAGACTCAGTATCCAAAACTTTGACTTGATCTAGTAATTTTTTTTGAAATATTTTGTTCTTCACCAATTTCTGTAAAATCCATCTTCGATATGAAAAGTGTGTTCCCACAAATTTATGAGGTCTCGGTAGAGATTTTCCAAATCATTTCTCAAAAATTGACAAACTGGGCAACGCTGCAACGCATAATCTATGTCTTCCATCACTTAAACACTTCTTGAAAAGATATGTAGATGTCTTTTCCCTGTAGAAGCTATTATTGTTACTGATATCGAATCGGCTATTTTTGATGAATCGATTACCCCGGTTTTCTCTTGAGGGGTCAAAAAAAGAGGTAGGCCACGGCTTGAAGAACCACCACAACAACTCCGGATATTCAGCAATTTCCCAATAAGACAATTCCTTATCGTGGGTTTCATTCAGGAACTTTACGGTCCAAAAAGAAACTGGAGCTCTACCCAGATAAATTAAGGCATTTGCTACAAAAACAATACTAAAAGTTGTATAGATAGCACGTTTTACCAATAAATATATTATTGGTGAATCTTTTTTTACACGAATCAAAAGAAGTTTGGACAAGTAACTGAACGCCATGTGACCAATTAACCAACCTACAAAGCTAGTTAATACAAAGAATAAATTGTTGCTATAACGAAATAAAAAGAGGTGAATTAATCTCGCCAACACAGGATTTGGTAATAAAACGGGATTCAAAATTTGAAATAAAAAACTGTTGAGGAATAAACCAATTAGCCGCGAATCGTGCAATGAGGTGACAGGACGCAAAATTTGATAATTAGGTAAGTCATTAATTGTTAAGCAAAATATAACCATGTAAGGTATTACCAAAACGGTTATCAGATGTGGCTTCGACAACAGGATATAGACCGGTGAAAAATATATCGAGGAAATAGTTATTAGCTGCGCCGTCATTGAACCACTCAATGAAGCGATACCACTGATGTTTCCCCCCAAAAGAAAGGCTCTTACACATAAGATTTGGGAAGGTCCAACGGGTAGTGTTGTGAGAAAGCCATAGTATAGGCCAAAAAGTATATAAGGACTTACCGATTTTAACCCAATTAGTGACAAACTATTCGATATATTTGTATTCGTTGTAGTCTTTTTGATGTACAGATTTATTGCTCCGCTTGTTTTTATATCTTCGCGCTTTTCCGCCTCCGTTTAGATCTATCAGTCGCTCAGTATCCCCTATCTCAAAGTCTACTCTTTTGACATCCACTTCGACACCATATATATTATACATACGAATGTGAAATAATACAAATGATTTTTCAAAATTAGTTACAGATTCAAATTTAAAATTTGAATGAAAAACTTGCGGATTTCGATGTTTTTTTGCTCTAATTGGGGCAAAAAAAACATTGAAATCCGCAAGTTTTTCGCATTTATTAAAAATTTTTGAGGGTGGATATATCTTCTATAACTTCACAATAATTCATTGATAACTCTTTGACAGTTACTTCCTTGGAAACAGCTTAATCAAGTACTTACTATCTGTTTTGATAAGCTGCAGCAATTTGAGATGGAATTACTTCTACGTCGCAATGGACGAGTAACTAGCTCCGGAGCGTCTCTAGCATTGACAAATCCATGAATTTGTGCAAATGTAAATTCGACCGACCATTTGGTATCTATATCTCTAGCCTCCAAAGGATTAGCATGAGCCATTCCGGTAATTGCCAAATCTGGCTGTAGCTCATGCATACGTTGCACCTGGCTGTAGTTGTCGGGTTTTTCAACAATTCGAGGCATGGGCTTTTTCATCTTCTCACAGGTATGCTGCAAGAGCAACAGTTCGGCAGCTTGATATCGCCTATCCATATACGGAATACCTACTTCATAAACAACCATTCCGGATCGAATCAGAAATCTTGCTATGGAAATTTCTAATAGATTATCTCCCATGAAAAATACTGATTTACCTTCTATTATTTTAAGGTAATCACTAAGTGTTTTCCGTATTTGACTCTCTCTTTCTTCGGGGCCGTCAGATTTTACACCAAACACTGAGCAAATTTTTTCTATCCAAGCGCGTGTTCCATCGGGACCGATGGGAAAAGGCGCCCCAACCAGCTGGCATTTCCTTCTACGCATCGACGTTGTCGCTGTCCGGCTCAGGAAGGGATTTACACCGCAGACGTAAACGCCTTCGCCTAAAGCGGGCAGTTCGTTGTATTTTTGCGAGGGTAGCCAACCCGATACAGGAACTGACTGACGTTTCGATTCCAAATTCAGTTGAGAAGCTACACTCGAAGGTAAAGATCCAAAAAGTACTAAGCTGCATCTATTTAATTTACCCGTTTTTTCATAAGATTTAGTATTTCTAGGAGCGTTACCCGCAACACGTCTAGTCACGTCTTCTTCCTGTTGGTTTGTATTATGAGGATAATATTCCGGACATCTATGCGTCATGGCAGCCGATACAGTGTCTTCTCCCTGAGTGAAGGCGTGGTCCAACCCGTTCGCCCGTGCAACTACAATCGGTATTCCCAGCTGCTTCTCCAACTTGGGCGCTATGCCCTCCAAATCCATTTTTATTATCTCTGTGGTACAGGTGCCGATCCAAATAATGACACTGGGGTTTCTATCACTTCTTATTTGTAAGCAAATTCTTTCTAATTCCTTTTGATCATTCAACTGAGCTGAAATGTCTCCTTCTTCCGACTCCGCCATTGCATAACGAGGTTCCGCAAAAATCATGACTCCGAGAGCACTCTGCAAGGAGTAACCGCAAGTCTTCGTACCTACTACTAAGAAAGAACTATCTTCAATCTTTTGGTATAGCCAAGCTACGCAACTAATAGGACAGAAAGTGTGATAATTACCAGTCTCGCACTCAAAGGTGGGATTTTCAGGAGTTTTCATGAAAGTGTTTCCTTGGAAAGGTGGAATTATATGTATACGCGGAGACACAGCCTATTTGGTACTAAATAATTGTAAAATCAAGTGGGACATTTTGTTGGTCATCTGAATTTTTTTCTTCCTGTTCCAAATTGGGATTTAAATAGAAATCAGAAAGTAAGCTAAATAATTCCCTATCTGGAATTTCTCGTGGTACGACTCCCTCTGGCTTAGATAAAGTCTAATCTGCTATATTTGGATAAAAATCACAAACAAAATTTAGATTTGGTTGGCTTTCAGCCATTTCAAATAAAGTTTTTCCCTTTACCCTCGAAATACGAATATCTTCGACTAGAGGTAATACCTCTAATACGGGCATAGGGCAGGCTTCAACATATTTATCAATTAAGTCTCTTTCAGATGTTCGATTTCCTACTAAACCGGCTAACCGCAAAGGGTGGGTATGTGCCTTTTCCCTGACCGATGCAGCAATGCAATTCGCTGCGAAAAGGGCATCAAATCCATTATCAGTTATAATGATACAGTAATCCGCGTAATTCAGCGGTGCAGCAAAGCCCCCGCAAACTACATCTCCCAGAACGTCAAATGAGATAATGTCGTATTCATAAAAGGCATTTGGTTCTTTCAATAGCTTGACTGTTTCTCCTACAACGTATCCCCCACAACCTGCCCCTGCGGGGGGTCCACCAGCTTCAACGCGGTCTACTCCACCATAACCCTTGTAAATTACATCTTCTGGCCACACGTCTTCGTAATGATAATCTTTTGATTGTAAAGTATCTATAATTGTAGGTATTAAAAATCCCGTTAGAGTGAACGTACTATCATGTTTGGGATCACAACCAATTTGTGGTATCCGTTTTCCCCGTCTAGCTAAAGCTATCGATATGTTGCAGCTAGTTGTTGATTTCCCAATTCCGCCCTTGCCGTAAACTGCTACTTTCATTTCACGAAGCTCCAATTCGTGTTCATTTCTCCCGACTATTGTTCATCTTCCCCATCTCTATATCTCTTATTTTTGCTCTTCTTATTCCTCAAATATATTACTTCTTTCTGTGAGGTAGGATAATCCTGCGGCTATTCTACTACGCTTCCTGGAGGGGGGAAATAGAAAGTATTAATTGGTGACCGACCTATACAGAACAGATCGTGGGGGGGGGCTTGTGGGGTTTATCTTGACCTCGACCGGTTCCCCCCCCCCTTTCCCCCCCCCCCTCCCACGATTTGGGTACCCAAATGGGATTGCTATCGCCGCCACCTCCTCCTATAATGGAGGTTAGATTGTATGTGAAGTCTACTTCACAAAATGTCGGGGAAAATTTAACGTCTCACAGATTTAGAAGCGATTCAAGGAACGAAATAACAAAGGTCTCTGAGTGTGTATGATACTGAATCCCCTACCACTTTCCTCGGTAGCTCAGCGGTAGAGCGGTCGGCTGTTAACCGATTGGTCGTAGGTTCGAATCCTACCCGAGGAGATTCGTTCGAATCCACGTAAATAATTCCTACTAATTGGGTAGTTGTGTTTCCCACATATCCCAAATCAAATTGCGTTGGACCATGATCCACCAACCAGTGAATGATTCATTATCGTGCTTATTTCCAGCTCTGAAAATTGAATAAGAGTAAAAAAATATTTGTGCGTTCTTACCCCCCCCCCTCGAATCGAATACCCCCAAGGCGGGGACCTTGCCTATTAAGAGGTCGCTTTTGAGGGCTTAAATTACGGTGTATTAAATAAATGATTGTAATAAGCAAATCAATAAGTCATCTGGGGGAAGGAGTAAATCCACAATTTTATAAAGGATCTATTCCAAGCGTGATGTTAAGAAGCTGTTTTGCAAAATCCCTGTGGAGCTATTGCTCCTTCTCAATCTTCTTTCTAAGCAAAAAGACTCATATAGGAAATGGCCTTCAGTTCCTTATTTGATATGCTACAACAAAATTATTTAAATCAGTAAAAGGAAAATCTAGATGTTCCTTTTACTGATTTGGCTTCTAGTTATATTGCTAGAGATCTAGACAGAATGAGGGGTATCTAAGATTTGTTCCATGAACTTTCACGGAACAGATTGTTTCGTCGTTCGATCCAGTGACGCCCTACCAAACCGGAACGGATTGAATAGATATTAATAAATTTCAAGCAACATATTATAAATAAGAAAATCCTGAAATGGGCAGCGGTTTCGCCTCATCCATCTGTTTCTATGAACCAGAAGCCTAAACCGAATAAATCGCTCTGGAAAATCTTCTGCTACCACGTAGGAATCAAAGCGAGCGGGACTAAATGTCTGCGGATATTGCAGATGTATATCCATAGAGGAAGTTTCTTTGACGTATTCGGAATCTCGCTCCTCTTTATCCAAAGGGGGATTATTCCACCGCTTAATAGATGAGTCAGGTTTCAATTTCGGATTATCTTCGCTGTAGAGGAAGAAATGTTTAATCTTTTTATTTGACATTTTATTAAGGTGCTGCCTTCTCATACCGTAAATGGTGTAAAGTCTGCGCGCCAGTTTTTTCGTCGGCAACAAGCTGCGACGCGAGGAAGGAACGTTAGGATCTGACTGGAACAGAAGCATGGGATCCCAGATGAAGCGCCCCCCGAAGAGTCGAGTCGTTTCATTTAATTGATTACAGTGTGTTTCGTATTCATTAGATGAGTCGCCGGATAGTCCCAATTCGAGAAATTGCTCGCGTAGCAACATATTATCCAACCGGTTTTCCAATCTTTTAATCAAATTATCTGTCACATTAGTCGCAGATTTTTCGAAACTAAATAGATATTCGCTTTTCTCACACCATTTACTTTTGTCACCCTTAATCTTATTGAATTCGAAATCTTGTTGAGGTATATAATTCCGATTTTGGTAAAGTAAAATTAAATTATACAAATGATTGGGTTCGGATGATACCCCCATCAATTCATAAGCCCCGCTTCGTAGGAAACGGAGACGCCAAGCCTTATGGGACCAAGTGATCTCGCGCGACACTTCCGTCGGACTTGAGTTTATTAGTTCGGGTGACTGTTGCAGTTCGAAGTCGGTTAGACTGCTAAATCCCCCCTTTCTCGTAAATTTAGAAGAACGATTTGTAGAGGTTACACCTGAACAATACTTGGGTTTATCGATAGGAATGGAAAAGGAAAGACTATTACTGCGTCGACTTCCGTCTTTACAAATTTCTGAGCGTGAGAAATTAGTCGAGAGGTTTTCCAGTACACCGCAAGCTAGGTTCAAGTCATTCTCTACGAGTTTGTCAATAACGATGAAATTTTCTCTCTTTCTCATATCCATTTGGAGCGAATCGCGAGCTACTAATCCAGCTAGTATCCCTAGGATATGCAAAAATAGAGTGAATTCATTAAATGTTGACTCGGAGGGTTCCACATACCAGTTAGACAAATAATAAAATCGCATTTTTAACGCGTTACGACCAAAATATGTATTCGTGAGATAAGTATCTAGCAAACTATTCTTTGAGGTAGCTTCCGCTATTTTTTGAGAAAAGATTTCCCATTCAGAACCGGATTCTATCCCACTGCCCATATCACTAGCAGTCGAATGTTGTCTATGTAAAGCTAATTCAATTGCGTCGCTACATATAATCTTACTTCTTTTGGAAATACCTATCAATAACGCCTCATTGGCAAGAAGGAGTAAATCTCGTTTGCTATAACCCGTAGTTCCAGACCCAGTACCTTCAAAAAGAGGAAGGGGCGGATTAGCTTCCATTTCGCAACCTTTGATACGTAATAGAATTGATAATTCTTTCTGACGTTGATACCCGTTGGATTTTCGAAAATTTATCAATTAGTTTAACCGGTTCGGAGCTACTGGAGCTGGATCTACCCTCGCAGGTACGTGAGTCGTAGCGATAACAACATTCTCGCGGATGTTGGAATTGCTGCGCCTGTCACCAATACTTTTCAATATTTGGCAAAGTAAGAATTTGGGATCAGCTTCTAACTTATGATACGAACGATGAATATTCAATTCATGAATATCTTGAATCCATAGTGTACAGGGAGACATCTCTTTCGCCAGTTCAAAAACGAAATTTAATCGGTGTACGCTTTCTTTTGAAATGAAATTTCCGCGTGCATTATTAAAGAAGGATCGGTTGTATATCAGCTTCTTCATTGGTAGTTTCACCACTGGAAAGTAGGAATCAAATGCTACATCTCTAATAATGGAAGATCGGCCAGTTTCTATGGGTCCTACTAGCAAAATTCCTTTAGATGGTAATAATCCCGATTGGAGTGAGATAGGTATGTCACGACATGGCATATTTAATAGACTGTCTCTTCGTCTCGTTGTTACTGAAAATAGAATATTTCTCTCGAGGGCGGAAAAAGCCCACTTCTCCGCAGGATCCAACTTACGGATCTTGTGACTCAATAGATCATTTTGCCAGAATTGACGTAAGTATGCCAAAACATTAGATCTTTCTTGTGGATAAGGTTCATGAGAAATCTCGTTGCTCAACAAATCATAATTGGAATTCAATTTCGACACATACCTATAAAGAATTTTATTCGTTACTAGATGTTGAGTCAGTAGTTCTTTCTTACTATCTAGGATATCGGGGCTTTCTTTACGAAATATCCATGAATCGAGTTCATCTTTCACAAAGAAGAAAAAGATTATATTATTTATATAATTCAAGAATCTATTCACGGAATAGATTAGTAGATCTCTCGTTGACATTTAGCTTGTCGAAGGGGAATGCATTACCTCTTTCAAATAGGATCCACGCGTTGGGTCTGTCAAATATTCAATAGTATTGAAACGTCTCCATGAATGAAAGGAATTGGAACCCGAAACGGCAGACAAAGGGTGTTTCAATAATGCAAGAACAATTAATGCTGAAAGAATGAAATAATATAAGATCGACCTATTGGAAAATTGAGATACTGACCATCCTCCCGAATGTAAAATCTCCGCTTCATCAGGAATTTCTTCGAAAATAAGAAGACCTATCTCGGATACTATAGTATTGATGAAATCGTTGTCGAATTTCAATCCTAGGCTTTGCAGTCTTTGGGATAAATAGGCTTTCGCACCATCTACCACATCTTCAGCAATTACTTTATAAATCCTAGTAAAATTATGAGTTGAGTCATAACTTATTTTAAGTTTTATTTCTGGATATGTTTCTCTAATCAGATCGTAGAAGTATCTCCACCAGGTGGGGGTAAAAAGCCAAGGTATGTAATCTCTAAATAAGCTCCATTTTTCGCCGATATTGTCTTTCCAAAAGATCCAAGAGATCTTATATCTGTTCAAATCTTTGAATAATTCATTGAAATTGATAAAGTGGGATGGGCGAATAGCCCCCCTCCGGATAGATTGATCCGCGAAGTCCCTATCTTCGTGCGCAACCTCCTTTCCAATCGATTCTGCTGGAGATCTCGATGTTCCATCGTTGCATAATGGGAGTCTTAGCGACCAGTGAGATGTTTCCAATTCTTCCGGTTCCCATAAATACTTAATAGACAAATTCTTCTGATAGACTCGATCCAATACCAAATTATTGAGACGAGGTTGGGGTTGCCGATCCGACGATGAATCGGAGTTTATCGACGTTTTCTCCAAAGAAACTCCATCGCTACTGCACGAGTATATAAATGATTCTATCGTTTCACGAGGAGATAAGTTCAAACTCGCCAGTAACCTCTTCAGATCCGAAATAGAATTGGAAAGTCCATCTGAATGAGTTACTAATGCTGTGGATTCATCCAGATTAGATAAAATCAATTGAATCGGTGTGGGTACGTGACTAGCAACCCCCCCCGCCCCCGCTGTTTGTTTCGATAAATTGGATGACAACGAATCCGACAGTTGGGGATAAATAAATGAGACGATATCAGATGAGATGGTTTCATCTTCGGAGCCCACATAGAAGTTTTCTAAGACGTTGGGATAACTACCGTTGCATCTCCCAATAAAAGAATTCCTTTTGATTTTCGGAATAAAGTTGCTTCCGGCACAGTTCCGTATAGGTAAGCCGTCTAGAAGGTTTAGTTTATTAACCTGATCGGAGATGTATCTCGAGATATTATCACCAATATCTCTAGTTGAACCTCCCCCACGGTTTAAATCATGCAGAAACAGATTCCAAAATTGCCTCGCCATAATGGAAAAATCATAGCTTGAAAATCCTGCCCGAATAGATTCGACGCGGGGCAACACAATAGAAGTGGGAGTCACTGCAGGTTCCAGCTCGGTCGAAGAGCCTACCGATTTTTCACCCATTAACAGTTTGGATGCAATGAATAAACTCTTTTTTCTCTCAAGAATTGTTTTGATGAAAAGTATCTGTTCATCAATGTAACCATCGAATAAACTTGATAAAAAATCAAGCTTCATGAGATCTATCTTGTTTAATTTTTCGAGATCTATATCGTTCAATTTTTCGATGCAATAATCAATGGTATATATCAAAACTTTCTGGCGAGTAACCTCAGCAACAATCATTTTATAAATAAATAAAACATTCAAAAATCGATGAAAATATTTTTTGTTCTGTTGATTGTTACTACCGAGATTGACACCAATATTACCTAGTAATTCGTTTCTTATTATTGATACACGGCAAATTGATTCCTCCAAGTCATACTTTAAAACTTCCCCGGAGGGGAAAGAGGACAACTCCTCGGTCGTATCGAGCCATCTATGCACATTTGACTGAACATTTCTATACTCATCAATTTGAAAGGTAATATATTCGTTCAACAGGCGCCCTACATTATCTCTCCATTTCAATACTATTTATTCAGTTGCAATTCTTGCTACACCGGTGTACTCCCCGATCCCCGCCCAGCCATCCAACCGATATTTGATTTGTAGGAAATATTCACCAGATACTGCGCAAAAATAGTCATAGAAAAGAGATATGTACGTTGAGTAGAGAGGTATGATTCTACTTCGTCCATACAATCTAATTAAAGAATATATTGAATGTATGTTATCTTCTTTCAATTAGTTTGAAAAAGTAATATTTTCACTTCGATTACTTATTTTTCTAAGTATACCTAAAGATATTTGAAAATAGTTTGGAAGAATCTCATTGAGGTTGAGGTGTCTGCCACTCGCTAGCCCAAGTTTTTTGCCAGATATTTGAGTAAGCGGCATGTCGCCCTTCATTTTCAATGGAAATCCTTTCCCAGATTTGATGCTATTACTGACGTCAGTAACTATTGCCCCAATAGAAATCAGATTTGATTTCTCGATTGTCGAGATAAATTTGGTGAATCGATTTATTAATTCATTTCTCATTTGTGAATAAGTGTGTAGAATGGGAAAATCTTCCCCACTTTTGCCACAATCTAATCCGGATATACAGCCACGAAACGACGTCGTTTTCTCACAATACGTAAATGAAGACAAGTTGGAAAAGGCTTCTCGCTCGGGGTAAAATCCCGACCCATCCCCCTGTTGATCTGCTAAATTTTCGGATTCAAGTGATGCCTTGTCATAGGAGTTTAATACTACGGGACCTAATGAGTCGTTTCTCAATTGTGTCGCTTGTAACCGACCTGGATCTCGCTTGTTACGATTTTCCCAAAAGAATAACGAATCAAAATCAATTTGGTTGTTTTTAGAAACTACCAGATCGTTATAGAATTTGAAAAACCTACTTGAATTTTGTAAACGCCTACCCCTACAAAATACTTGAATCCTTTCGTGATCATCCTTGGATATATCTCTGCCAAGGAGTGAACCCCTCGCTACGCATGCCTTCCATCTACCGGAAACCAGAGGAATCACCGCATCATAGCGAACTTGCTTCTTTTTTTTCGTTGAACCTGCGGAAATATCTCCGTTCAAACCTAAGCAGTGGGGAGCAGGTATCCCTCTCTTTCCATCCTTTTCAACAGATAAAGATCGTTCGAATCGGAGAAAGCAGTCGCGGGAAAAATCACCAAGGTTTTCCGCTTGTTTTTTTCTTACTCCGTCACCCCCATTAGTGACTTCCGTTAGCACAAAACCTCTTCCGATCGACCTTTTGTCACTCAAGCAATGCATAGAAATTGGTATTGTTAGCAACATCAGCATCTCCAGAGTAACGCCGCTATCTCTTTTTAGTGAATCACGCAGATTGCGTAAAAATAATGAACTTAGAAATCACAAGTCAGATAATCTGATAAAAGGTTCATAATTGGAAAGTGGACTAATTAAAAATTCTCTGAGATGTTGGTTTTTCAATGATTCGAAGAAGTGATCCAATGGACTGACTTCTATTAACTCCGAAATTTTAGATGAGAAATTTGGACTTCCTATTTTTTTTCTTGCCACCTTTTTTACCTTACTCTCTTTTTTCATATGAATTCTATGCGGTAGATACTATCTATTTCCCACTTTTATTATATCGAAAATCTTGAAAATTTCAAGATGGAATACATATTTCAAACGAGTCTAGTGATTTCTGTGAATAGTCGTATCCAAAACTGGAATTAGATCGGGAATTAGAAATTATTACCGTTGAGGAGACCCACACATGTCCTATCCACCTTATTAAGTTCTTCTCTGTTCCAAGCAGAGCGGTGGGATCAAATTACCCCCAATTGGATGGGCGAACGACGGGGATTGAACCCGCGCGTGATGGATCCACAATCCATTGCCTTGATCCACTTGGCTACGTCCGCCCCCTATGTTGATTTAGTTGACTCCGTCCTCCCCTCCCGGACGTGAACGAGATCTATCCGTTAGGCAAGCAAGCTAGATAGGTCTTTCGGTTGATACACATACATATCAGCTGTATGTCTATAGCGAGACAATAGAAAATATTTGAAATGGGGGATACGTTCCCCCTTTTATCCAAAAGATGGGGGTGAGAGATTAAAAGCATTCCGCAAATCAGAATAGGAAACTTTGTAATCTATTAAATTGCAAAAGGATATTCCAAATAGTTTTCAGAATTCAAGGTTGGAAACTGGTAATCACGAAATTGTGACAAGCTGTTATCACTTTTTCCATTCGTTCTACCGCACGAACCTCCATCTCATTGGACACCAAATCTCCCCCTCCTCTGAGGTTGAGAGATTTGATATCCAGTTGTGCTGCATAACCAGACGGATGTTATCCGTTTATAGAGGGAGCTTCAACGGAAGCCAAGTCTAGGGGGAAGTTATGAGCGTTACGTTCATGCATGACTTCCATACCTAGGTTAGCACGGTTTATGATATCAGCCCAGGTGTTTATAACACGACCTTGGCTGTCAACCACGGATTGGTTGAAGTTAAAACCATTCAAGTTAAATGCCATAGTGCTAATGCCTAAAGCAGTGAACCAAATACCTACTACGGGCCAAGCAGCTAAAAAGAAGTGCAGAGAACGAGAATTGTTGAAGCTAGCATATTGGAAGATCAAACGACCGAAATAGCCGTGAGCAGCTACGATGTTGTAAGTTTCTTCTTCTTGGCCGAACTTGTAACCTGCATTGGCAGACTCATTCTCAGTTGTTTCTCTGATCAAACTAGAAGTTACCAAAGAACCATGCATAGCACTGAATAGAGAGCCGCCGAATACGCCAGCTACACCCAACATGTGGAAGGGATGCATAAGGATATTGTGCTCAGCCTGGAAGACGATCATGAAGTTGAAAGTACCAGAAATGCCTAGAGGCATACCGTCGGAGAAACTTCCTTGACCAATTGGGTAGATCAAGAAGACGGCAGCAGCAGCTGCGACAGGAGCCGAGTACGCAACAGCGATCCAAGGACGCATACCTAGACGGAAGCTTAGTTCCCATTCGCGACCCATGTAGCAAGCTACACCAAGTAGGAAGTGAAGAACGATAAGTTCGTAGGGACCACCATTATAAAGCCATTCATCGACGGAAGCTGCTTCCCAGATTGGGTAGAAATGTAACCCAATAGCTGCAGAAGTAGGGATGATAGCACCAGAGATAATGTTGTTACCGTATAACAAAGAACCAGAAACGGGTTCGCGAATACCATCAATATCTACAGGAGGAGCTGCGACAAAAGCAATGATGAATACAGAGGTTGCGGTTAGCAAGGTGGGAATCATCAAGACACCGAACCATCCGATGTAAAGACGGTTTTCGGTGCTGGTAATCCAGTCGCAGAAGCGACCCCATAGGCTTGCGCTTTCGCGTCGTTCTAAAGTTGCGGTCATGGTAATTTTTAGTTTTCAAGGAATAATTAGTGATTCCCCAGGCTAGTAAGCTTGTTAATATAGAATATATCACAAAAATCTACCTGTGTCAACCAAAATTCATTGAGTCTCCAGAATTCTCGGATATGGGGGCTTCTTATCGATATCTCAAACAATTTTTACTCCATGCGATGCGCGTCCCACTCAAATTCAGTCTCTGAAAAACTGGTCATACGTCAAGCCTTTCTGCGATGCACTCCGCAATTCTGCATTGCCCCCCCCCCCCCCTCCGCTATCCTATTAGGAGGAGTGAGTCTAATAATTAACAACCTGAGGGGGAGGAGAAGTAGTTAGTAGTTGCCAATCCCCACTTGTGGCTTAGACACCCCCTATTCTATTCGCCGTTCACCGCTGACTCAACAATTTCTTCGTAGTCTTTTTTGATTGCCAGCTTTTTTGATTGCCAAATAGTTTGTGCCCCGGTTCCAATCCGCAACAAAAATATTGTGGATTGGAACGAATCTAAAACTAACGGAAATGGGCAAAAGCTTTGTTGGCTTCCGCAACTTTATGAGTCTCCTCTCTCTTCCGTATGGCACTACCAGAATTTCTGGCTGCATCCATCGATTCATCACTCGATCTTAAAGCCATACTTCGACCTGAGCGTTTTCGACACGCGATTAATGACCACCGGATAGCCGAAGCTTTTCCCTCTGCCGGTACTACTTCAACGGGAACTCGATAAGTTGATCCACCTACACGTTTGGTTTCTGTCACTACGTCGGGAGTTACCCCGCGCACTGCCTGTCGCAGAACAGACGGTGGGTTCCTATTTGTCTTTTACCTAATCCGCTTCATAGCCTGATAAAAAATCTGATAAGCTAGTGATTTTTTGCCATTTTTTAGGATACGATCAACTAGCATATTTACTAATCGATTACGATAAATTGGATCTGATTCGAGATTTTTCTTTCTGTTCACTACACTGCTCCGATGTAACACGAGTTTACAAATATAAATACGTCAGATTTCAATCAATTCTTTTATTTCGATGTATCTTAGGCTACTATTTCGGCTTTTTCACTCCATATTGTAGGGTGGATCCGCCAGTTAGTCGGGGATCTCCCTCCAAACTGCACATGCGACTTTGATCGAATACAGCTTTCCACATGATTGAATAGAAACTATTCAAATGATTTTGAACAATCTCTTCTCTGGGGTGCAAATCATATTTACCCATTGCGTATTGGGTATCCGTTTTCTCCCACTCCACGGATGAAGAAGTCGAAGTGTAGGTATAAGAGGAGAAAATCTTGCAATTTAGTTATCTTACTAGCAATGTCCGTAGGTTTATCAATCCAACCAGTAGATGTGCATAAAGCCTTCACTAAATCTCCGTAGTCGTAATCTAAACCTGTTCCAGGAGGAAGAGACGTCCCAAGATTTACCAGGTGGGAGTCCAGGTAAAACTCAACTTACTGGGGTAGAACACCTTAGACACCAAGTTGTTTCACACAAATAGATAGGTAGTTATCAATTTCTATCAATCTCTGTAGTAGCAGGCTTCAGTCCCCTTGCAATGCTGGGTCAGCTACACATTTAACATATCAGAACAACTGATACGGAATCATCGCAGTGATACAAGTTGTGACAATGTTCTGCAACGCACTAGAACGCCCTTTTTTACGATCCTTCACCCCTACAGCATCTAAGGTTCCTCTAACAATGTGATACCTAACACCAGGTAGGTCTTTGACCCTTCCGCCTCTCACGGGGACCACCGAATGTTCCTGCAAATTATGGCCAATACCTGGTATGTAAGCCGTTACCTCAAACTTGGAGGTTAATCGAACTCTCGCGACTTTACGTAGGGCAGAGTTGGGTTTTTTTGGCGTAGTTGTGAAATAGTCGACAGCTTCAATGTCACTATACGGAACCGTACGTGAGATTCCCACCTCATACGGCTCCTCGTCATTCAATTACCCCCGAGATGAAAAGAGGAGTCCAAAATTCCTCCCAATTGTTTTCAACTAGAAATACAAAATAAAGAAAATACGAAATAAATAGAAAAAATGAAATCCCTTCCAATTTCTTTTTGAGGCTTCGGATTTGCACCCCACTAATTTTCCGGATCCCATTATTTTTCATAAACAATGCAGGTAGAAAGATGAAAACTCTCTCAAATCGATGGGTAGATTTGTTAACGAGTTCCCCATTTTCGTGCAAGTAATATGATGCGGATGGAGTATGAAGGAGATTGACGAGTCGGTATCAGCTTATCCGCATCATTAATCATTTTTTGATAAGGAATCCATTTTGAAATGGAGACAGTTTTGATGTCTCACTCTCGTTCTTTATTTTGTTTCGACGAGGCTATCTGAGGAGGATTCGGCAATCTAACGCCAACGAACTACCTAACAAGTAGGTGAGCTAAAATATGGAGTAGGTAGGATCCAATCGCTACCTGAGTCCCGCTGCATTCTATTACCCCTCTTCCGCGAACCGAATCAGAAATCTAGGTTCCGTGGGGAACAAATTGTACCACAAGAACTCGGGGAGGTCAAGC